TCCCACCTAAAATTCTAGGAATTCTTTGATAGTTAGAATAGATTCGTAGACCCGGTCGACTGATCCGTTTTAAATTTAAAAGATTTCTATAAGTCCTTTTCCTATTCCGTCTATGTCGTAGGGTTAAAACCAAAAAAGATTTGTTGTTTTCTCGATGTTTTCTCACGTTTTCGATAAAACCCTCTCGTAAAAGTATTTTAACAATACTTTGGCTGATATTAGTAGATGCTACTCGAACCGCGCTTTTTCTATACATATCGGCATTTCGTATAGAGGTTATTATGTCAGCAATAGTATCACTACCCATGATTAGTTAAAATTATTGGTGCCTCCAAATTTGGATATAATCAACATGTTTTTCTTTTTTTTTTTTTTTTACGTATTTGTTTATGAATATTAATTTTGAAAGGTATATACGTGAGACAAAATCTACTAAATGAATCTTAATTTATTTCTTTTAAATAACCTACTATAACCATATATAACCATATCGTGGTCTCATTTTATAATACTTCGGGAGCTAATGAAACTATTTTAGTAAAATTGAACTGTCTCAATTCTCGGGCAATCGCACCAAAAACTCGAGTTCCTTTTGGATTTCCTTCTTGATCAATCACAACTGCAGCATTGTCATCATATCGTATTATCATACCGTTGTCACGTTTAAGTTCTTTACAAGTACGGACAATTACAGCTCTGACCACTTCTGATCTTTCTAGAGGCATGTTTGGAACTGCGTCTTTGATCACAGCAACAATAACGTCACCAATATGAGCATATCGACGATTGCTAGCTCCTATGATTCGAATACACATCAATTCTCGAGCCCCGCTGTTATCTGCTACATTCAAATGGGTCTGAGGTTGAATCATATCATTTTTTTTATCTGTTTTTTACAATACAAAGGTCGAAGAAAAAAAGAAATATTGTTTGTCCAAAAAAAGAAACCTGCACTCGCTATTTTTTTTACCCAAGGCCTATTTCTTTTTTATCCCGAAATGATGAATTGAGCTCGGATAGGCATTTTGGACGCTGCTATTGAAATAGCCCTTCTGGCTATATTTTCTGTTACTCCACCCATTTCATAAAGTATTCGACCTGGTTTAACAACAGCTACCCAATATTCGGGAGAGCCTTTACCTGAACCCATACGTGTTTCTGCGGGCCTTACTGTAACTGGTTTATCTGGAAATATACGGACCCATATTTTTCCACCGCGACGTGCATTTCGTGTCATTGCTCGTCGACCTGCTTCTATTTGTCTAGATGTGATCCAAGCGGGTTCAAGTGCCTGAAGAGCGTATTTACCAAAACAAATATCATTACCTCGATAAGATATTCCCTTCATTCTTCCTCTATGTTGTTTACGGAATCTGGTTCTTTTGGGGTTATAGTTGATGGTTTGTTTTGAATTCCATCTCTACTACAGAACCGGACGTGAGAGTTTCTTCTCATCCAGCTCCTCGCGAATAAAATGAATTCAAATTAAAGATTTTGAATTCAATTCAGATAGAATATAATTTGAATGAAGATATACATGTATTTAATAAGTAATATACTGAATCGTGGATTTCATTTAATCTAGATCAAATCTATTATGAATTTGTATATCTTGTTTGTATAGATAACTAAATATATTAAATAACTTATTAAATAACATAACTATTTTTTCTTATATTTATTTTATCTATTTTAGAATGTTAAAACGAATCTTTCTTTTGTTTTACTCTTTATCGTATTGGATTGACCCAAAGTTAGCAATCCAAGAAAATAAAGTTTTCGCGGGCGAATATTTACTCTTGCAATTTCTATTTCAGTTCTATCATTAGTTCATAACTTTTCCGAATAGATAAATTGGTCTCTGGTCGGTTCCGCCATCCCGATCCATGAATCATTCGAATTCATTTTCACTAGAATCTTTATGAATTCACAGGTTCCTTCGTTCCCATCTCTTCTTACTTAATGGTTAGGTCTGAATTCTACAATGGAGCTATTAGTTATTGAGTCAATATTCTTAGTCTTTATTGGCTCAAAGCTCTTTATTTTTTGTTCGATGAGCAGATCCATTTAATGTTAATGATGAATCCGTATTGATGCTTTATTACACAGCTTTTTTCTGAGATGACTCATAGACCTTACATATTGGAATTCTATATCATCAATATTCTTTTTCTTTCTTTCTCTCATCCTTCCATTTATCCATACCCTTTCTTTTTTATTTCGATTCACAACTTCGAAGCATATTTTATTACACTAAAAAATAATAAAAAAGATTTCAGTTGCTACAACAATATGAACAATATATCATATCTTGACTGATTCTTTGGATCCAGATAATACGAAGTGATGAGTTGGTTATTACTTCTATAGTTATTTGTTTATACCGTGGGGCTGGTTTTTTATACTAACCCTCAAAAAACCAACGAGTCACACACTAAGCATAGCAATTTTATCAAAAGATTAATTGAATTTTTATTCAACCCTATAGAATTATAATTGT